TTGTCGAGATCCCAAGAAACAGTCACTATATGACTGAATCGATCATATAGTTGTAGCAACTGAAATTCTTTTCATAAAAAAGAAATATGATTATGAATTGTGAAAAAAAAGGGATGTGGAAAAATGGAAGGATGATAGAAAGAGAGAAGAAAGATCTCAATGATATATGATTCCCATATGTATGGTTTATGAAGAATTACCCCATAAAAAAGGCAGTGTTATAAAGCATCAACATCAATATACAATAAAAATACAAAATATACAATTCCAATATAATAAGAAATATACAAATAAAAAATAGAAATAAAATAGAAACATAGAATAAAATAGAATAAATATAATAAAAGAAATTAAATGAAAATAAGAATCTAAATAATCTAATAAATATGTATAATATAGTCTATTATGTATCTAATAAGATAGAAATAGATAAAGAAATAATAATATATCAAATATCAAAGATAGAAAAATCTATAATATAAAAAATAGAAAATAGAGAATAATTTAATTGAGCTTCGGGTTAAGAAAAACTGAGGAGATTGACTCGGAAACAAATAACAGATTTTGTTGAGAGCTCCATTGCAGAGTTCAGGCCTAAGCATTAATGGAGAAGCTATGGGAACGATGGAACCTGTGACTACATAGGATTTTCTTGAAAACAAATCAATCCTAATGATTCATTGGGTAGGATGGCGGAATGAACCAAAAAAAAATGGATTTCTTCTGAAGGGTCATGAATTGACCCTACAAATGAAGGAGGAAAGAGTCAATATTCGCCCGCGAACCCTTTCTTTCTTTTTAGTTAATTGAAGAATTTCATTTATTGGATGACTATTGGCGTGATTCAATAGAGGTAAAGTAAAATAATTTCTAAATCTTGATAAAAGAAAGAAGCATTATATATAAACAAACACGCCTAGTTATCTAGTTATATATACAGCTACCTATGTAACAAATTCAATATCAAAAAAAATTAGTATATTCTTTCTTTTGATAGAGAATGAAATACATAAATACATGTATATACATGTATATATGTAATATTATGGAATCATTTCATTCGCGAGGAGCTGGATGAGAAGAAACTCTCATGTCCGGCTCTGCAGTAGAGATGGAATTCAGAAACAACCATCAACTATAACCCCAAAAGAACCAGATTTCGTAAACAACATAGAGGTAGAATGAAGGGAATATCTTGTCGAGGCAATCATATTTGTTTTGGCAGATATGCTCTTCAGGCACTTGAACCTGCTTGGATCACAGCTAGACAAATAGAAGCAGGGCGAAGAGCAATGACACGATATGCGCGTCGTGGTGGAAAGATATGGGTACGTATCTTTCCCGACAAACCTGTTACTGTAAGACCTACAGAAACACGTATGGGTTCGGGCAAGGGATCCCCCGAATATTGGGTATCCGTTGTTAAACCGGGCCGAATACTTTATGAAATGAGTGGAGTATCAGAAACTGTAGCCAAAGCTGCTATGGAAATAGCTGCATGCAAAATGCCTATACGAACTCAATTTGTTATTTCAGGATAGGTAAACAAAAGTAAAAGAAAAAGGAGTATTGAGAATGAAAAAACAACCACGGATTTATTTATCTCTGGACAGATAATATTTCTTTTTTCCCTTATCCCTTGCATTGAAATAAGAGATTCAAATAAAAATGATATGATTCAACCTCAGACCCTTTTGAATGTAGCGGATAACAGTGGAGCTAAAGAATTGATGTGTATTCGAATCATAGGAACTGGTAATCACCGATATGCTCATATTGGCGATGTTATTGTTGCTGTAATCAAAGAAGCAGTGCCCAACATGCCTCTAGAAAGATCAGAAATAATTAGAGCTGTGATTGTACGTACGTGTAAAGAACTCAAACGTGACAACGGCATGATAATACGATATGATGACAATGCAGCGGTTATCATTGATCAAGAAGGAAATCCAAAAGGAACTCGAATTTTTGGTGCGATTGCTCGGGAATTGAGACAGTTGAATTTTACTAAAATAGTTTCATTAGCACCCGAAGTATTATAGATGAAAATAGGCTATATCCTATCTATATATAGAATAGAATATTCAAATATCTGAAATAGATCCGATTAATAGATTGTGTCTCATGCATATACTTTAAATTTCTAATAATTTTTTAGAATTGAATAATTTCAATAAAAAATAAAACAAAAAAGAAGCATGTTGATTATATCAAAATGAGGAGGCACCAATAACTATAGTTCGTCATGGGTAGGGACATTATTGCCGATATAATAACTTCTATAAGAAATGCTGACATGGATCAAAAGGGAAGAGTTCAAATAGTATCTACTAATATCACTAAAAACATTGTGAAAATACTTTTACGAGAAGGTTTTATTGAAAACGTTCGAAAACATCAAGAAAGTCAAAAAAATTTCTTGGTTTCAACCTTACGACATAGAAAGACTAGGAAAGGTAATAAAATAATTTTAAAGCGTATCAGCCGACCTGGTCTACGAATCTATTCCAACTATCAACGAATTCCTAAGATTTTAGGTGGAATGGGAATTGTAATTCTTTCTACTTCTCGAGGTATAATGACAGATCGAGAAGCTCGACTAGAAAAAATTGGAGGAGAAATTTTGTGTTATATATGGTGATTCTCCTCGGGTACCCTAATTTTCTCTCGAACTTACTATTTGTAAAATAGAGAAGAGAAGTGAATTATAGAACTCTTCCTCTATTAGTTGATACTTAAAGGGGGTTCCCTGGAATGAAAGAACAAAAATTGATTCATGAGGGTTTAATTACTGAATCACTTCCCAACGGTATGTTCCGAGTTCGGTTAGATAATGAAGATCTAATTCTAGGTTATATTTCAGGGAGAATCCGGCGCAGTTTTATACGTATACTACCCGGAGATAGAGTCAAAATAGAAATGAGTCGTTATGATTCAACCAGGGGACGTATAATTTATAGACTTCGCAAAAAAGATTCGAACGATTAGATCATTCTTTTAAACATCCTTTTCGTAGGGATATAATTCGAAGTTAAAAAATGCAATAAACTTATTTTTGTTTCCAAAAAAATAGATTCAGAATGAAGGTAAGGAATTCTAAATATGAAAATAAGGGCTTCTGTTCGTAAAATTTGTGAAAAATGTCGCTTGATTCGTAGGCGGGGGCGAATTATAGTCATTTGTTCCAATCCGAGACATAAACAGAGACAGGGGTAATCCTTCTCAAGTTCTAAATCAAGAACTTTTTAAAAGAAAAACCCATGTACATGTAAAAAGAAAGAAGAATGGATTCGTTTTCATATGAAATGGATATCCCCGTATCTTTCTGTAGATTTCTGATTCTTCTTTCTTTTTATTTTATTCTTATGAATATGATATAATCAAATATGACAAAACCTATAGCAAAAATTGGTTTACGTAAGAATGCACGCATTGGTTCAAATAAGAATGAACGTAGAATACCAAAAGGAGTTATTCATGTTCAAGCGAGTTTCAACAATACTATTGTAACTGTTACAGACGTACGAGGTCGGGTAGTTTCTTGGGCTTCCGCAGGTACCTCTGGATTCAGAGGCACAAGAAAAGGAACACCCTATGCTGCTCAAGCCGCGGCATTTAATGCTATTCGTACATTAGTTGATCAGGGTATGCAACGAGCAGAAGTTATGATAAAGGGTCCAGGTCTCGGAAGAGATGCGGCATTACGAGCCATTCGTAGAAATGGGATGCTATTAAGTTTCGTACGTGATGTAACACCCATGCCGCATAATGGATGTCGCCCCCCTAAAAAAAGACGTGTGTAGAAATAAGAATTAAAGAGATTCCAAGAGAAATAAATGATTCAATGATCTGATCCAATAATCATAAATAAAAGAAAAATAATAGTATGGTTCGAGAAGAAGTAGCAGTATCCACTCGAACACTACAGTGGAAATGTGTTGAATCCAGAGTAGACAGCAAGCGTCTTTATTATGGTCGTTTCGTTCTGTCCCCGCTTATGAAAGGTCAAGCCGATACCATAGGTATTGCCGTGCGAAGGGCTTTACTTGGAGAAATAGAAGGAACATGTATCACACGTGCAACATCTGAAAATGTGCTGCATGAATATTCTACGATAGCAGGTATTGAAGAATCAGTACATGAGATTTTAATAAATTTGAAAGAGATTGTACTGAGAAGTAATCTCTATGGAGTTAGGGACGCATCCATTTGCGTCAGGGGTCCCAAATACATAACAGCCCAAGATATCATCTCACCGCCTTCTGTAGAAATAGTTGACACGACACAGCATATAGCTAACCTGATAGAACCAATTGATTTGTGTATTGAATTACAAATCAAGAGAGATCGCGGATATCGTATGAAATCCACAAACGACTCTCACGATGGAAGTTATCCTATAGATATTGTATCCATGCCTGTTCGAAATGCGAATCATAGTATTCATTCTTATGGGAATGGGAATGAAAAACAAGAGATACTCTTTCTAGAAATATGGACGAATGGAAGTTTAACTCCTAAAGAAGCACTTTATGAAGCTTCTCGTAATTTGATTGATTTATTGATTCCTTTTCTACATGCAGAGGAAGAGGACATGAATTTCGAGGAAAATGAAAACAGATGGAATCTACCCTTTTCCTTTCAAGACAGATTCACTAATCTCAAGAAAAACAAAAAAGGAATTCCATTGACATGTATTTTTATTGACCAATCAGAATTGTCTTCCAGGACCTATAATTGTCTCAAAAGGTCCAATATACATACATTATTGGACCTTTTGAGTCACAGCCAAGAAGATCTTATGAAAATGGAATATTTTCGCATAGAAGATGTAAAACAGATATTGGGTACTCTACAGAAGCATTTTGCAATCAATTTACCTAAGAAAAAGTTTTCATTTTAAATCCATTGGAATTTTGTCATTTTTAGAAATAAAAAAGAATAGAATGAGTTTTTAATCTCCGACACGGTCCATATATTTGCAGAATAGATCATAATAAGATTTAGGTATCTAAGGAAGATCCAGAAGGGGATCTTCCTTAGATACCTATGTCGTGGTATTTAACGGTTGAATCAATTTGAAAAAGACCTAAAGTTAGGGATTTCTCAATAGGTAAAGTTGCTCCGATACCTAACCAAAGAGCTACTGCGGTACCGATCAAAAAGACTGTTGTAGCTACTGGACGACGAAATGGATTTTGGAATTTATTGACATTCTCCAAAAAAGGTACTGTCAATAATCCTATTGGTACTGAAACCATTAAAAGAACACCCAATAACTTATTGGGTACTGTGCGAAGTATTTGAAATACGGGAAAGAAGTACCATTCGGGTAATATTTCCAACGGAGTTGCAAACGGATCCGCCGGTTCACCGATCATTGACGGCTCTAGAACTGCTAAGCCCACATTACATGCAATAGTGCCTAGAATTACTACTGGAAAAATATATAAAAGATCATTGGGCCATGCAGGTTCTCCATAATAATTATGTCCCATCCCTTTAGCCAATTTAGCTCTTAATACAGGATCATTCAAATCAGGTTTCTTTGTTATTTGGATAGGTGAATCCTTGTGGATCCATCCCCCAAAGGAACCGGACATGATAATTTTTTATCATCCGGCTCGAGCAAGAATCAAAAGAATTACAGAAATAGATCCATAGAAGATCTATATTTCATACATATCTACATATAGAATGACTCTATGTAATAAAAGATTTATCAAATTCCATTTACCCGAGTTGCAATGATTCATTGCAAAGAATTCAGTTCTGGCAACAAGGAAATGCTCAATATCCAAGTAGGCTTACAAATTTGATCATGATCAAGTGCTTTTTGGATTGTCTCATGTCTTTTGGTTGGTATTTATCCCCACAACATCTCGATTGTATTACATACAAAAATACAAAGTTTTTACTTGTTACTAATAAAGTCTAGCCCCTGTTCTTCCTTAGATCCCTTATTTCACTCCGATAGTATCATAGATCAGGGTCGATGCAGAGGAAATGAATGCATCTACATACTATAAAAAACTTACTAAGATTACTATCAAATTAATACGAAATACTAATACTATCAATTAATTATAAGAAAATGACTAAAAAAAAAAAAAAGAAAAATCAAACAAAGTGGAATAAATAGAACATTGGATCATTCCACATCGCTTATTCTAGGGATCTTACGGAGCCTGTTCATGCATGACATGATTCGGGTATGATCATAGAAAATATTCTCCTCAAGCGAACCGGCCTATCCTATGCTACATAAAGGGACTGACGTGATGGTTGGATGCGGAGACACATTGGGTTGTGAATTCCAACGTGGCGGATAAAATCATATATCCGCATGGGCCAATCAATAGTTCAAGTCACACACTCCCATAATCCATCCTCTTTTAGGAAAATATACTTCAACTATTCGATTCGTATCAAATAAACAATACTTCAGAGTTGAATAGAAGTATCCAAATAACATGCCTTATTTTTAAATAATCCATATTTGTAGCAATGAAAGACTCTTGTTCCTCCCCGATATGATAAATTACAAATATCTAGGATCTGCCTTCTCTATAAAGGACCCGAAATACCTTGCTTACGTATCATTGGAAAATGCATTAACATAAATACGGCAGTAAGAAGAGGCAATACAAAAGTATGTAAACTATAAAAACGAGTCAAAGTGGATTGGCCCACACTAGCGCTTCCACGTAATAATTCTACCAAAGGCGATCCTATTATAGGAATAGCTTCAGGCACGCCTGTTACAATTTTTACTGCCCAATAGCCAATTTGGTCCCGAGGTAAGGAATAACCAGTTACGCCAAAAGATGCGGTCAATACAGCCAGAACCACTCCTGTAACCCAAGTTAATTCGCGGGGTTTTTTAAAACCACCCGTAAGATACACACGAAATACGTGCAAGATCATCATTAGAACCATCATACTTGCTGACCATCGATGAACTGATCGAATTAACCAACCAAAGTTGGCCTCAGTCATTATGTATTGAACAGAGGAAAAAGCCTCTGTAACAGTTGGACGATAGTAAAAGGTCATAGCAAAACCCGTAGCTACTTGTACTAAAAAACAAGTAAGTGTAATCCCCCCTAGACAATAAAATATGTTGACATGAGGAGGAACATATTTACTAGTTATATCATCTGCAATCGCTTGAATCTCGAGACGTTCCTCGAACCAATCATATACTTTATTGAGATAGGTAACTCAAGAAAGACTCCCCCTCTGAGAGCCGTATATGAGAATTTCATCTCGTACGGCTCAAGCCGTAACACACAAATACTGGTTTCAACGGATATGGAATAGCGAGTTTAAAACTTCTTGTGGCTTAGCCGCTTGACTCGATTTGACCCAAAGATACGAAGTAAGAAAAATCCGGAATCTCTTCTTTGTGATGATAATGCCAAGAAATAAAATATCAAGTTGGCTCGTCCATCTTTCTTTATGTTAATCGTGACAGGCCTCTTGAATCTTCTCTTCCCT